AGCCCTTTCCTATGTTTCGCATCCACACCTTTTTAGTTTTAACAATAGGAACCGCGAGCAGCTCTTTGCCTTTCTGCTTCAAAGAAAGAGGTGGGGAGAACCATCAGTTGGAGCACCAAAAAAGCTTGGGAAATGCCGCCTACCTATCCGCTACTCTCATTGATTAAGCCTGCCTGACTGTGAGACCGACTGGTCAAACAGAGACGACCCAAGGTTCTTGAACGTACGTTCCGCGGTTAAGCCCGTTAGTAGGGGCGCGCGAGAGCGGATTGGGGCTTTGAAGAAAACTCTGGTCTAGCACTACGATGGAAAAACAATCAGAATTGCTGAACCATCGCTATCGCTAAAGTAAGGAAGAGTGGAGACCCATGGCATATACCTATGGACTAGAGATGGTAGTTATATCTTAATATCACCCACCACCTCGAGAACTTGATCCGGGTCTTTCCAAGGGTCAGATATACTACTCAATGTTGATCTAGACACTCTCTTAGCTAGCAAAATCCATTTTGCTAGAGAAAAGAATGAGAGATAACACTGAAAAAGAGTATCCGCCCTTACTATAACAAGTAAGCAAGCGAGCTAGTGTAGTTGTTCAGCGGAGCGAAGAAAGCTGTCCGTTCTTTGTTTTCTCTAAGTAGCTCTGCTAAAACGGTTTTATGTCTACGAGCTCCTGTCTGCCCTCCCCCGCTTCTTAAGGTGGACAGAACTCTCTTTCACCCGGGCGGGAGGCTTAATGTCGACACTTCCAATATCAACGCCTTCCACCTAGTAGAATCCGCTCCTTCACAAAAGGATGTCTCGTCTTGGGATTCCTATTCACCTTTCGGCCTACCGGGTCATGAATAAAAGCAGCAGCCCTTTATTATATTATTTCATTTAATTATTAGATTAGCGGGTAGGTTAAACTTTTTCCTGAAGCATAGATGAGATTAGAGATGAAAAAAGACGCTAGCATTAGTAGAAGATCATTGATCATACTTTATTGCCTTAGCCACTATTGAGGAAGATAAACTCATAGCACAGACGATCCTTACCCGTGAAGGTAGTTTTAACTTAGGGATAGACGATGGACCCGCTATTCTACATGATGTAGTATTTTGAAAGAAATGAAATGAACATATGAGACCGATGAAATAGCTACTAGCTACGGATCCTACCGCCGAGCTGTCAACAGCTAACAAGGGTCACTACGGACAGCTAACAACTGCTTTGCTACTACTGGCTCACTCTGCCCTCAAACCCCTTCCCTCCCTATGGAGCCAGCCTTCGCTTCGGCATAAGGAGCGAGATCGTTCTCTCTACTCCCCGAAAACGAAGAAAGCCTTTTCCAATAGCAGCCCTACTAGCGGATAGTAAAAATGTTGTTAATACCTAGTGTAAAGACTAAAGGTATATATTTTTTCTGCTATCACTTACGTGAATTCGTCGCTCGGTACCTCTCGGAGCGGATAGGGGGGTTTGTATGTTAGTTAATAGGTTCAGCCAATGGGGTATGGTTTATAGGCGAAACTACTTTCTCTAGGCGGGGGGTTGCTGATGGATAAGTAGGATTTTACTACCCATAAGCATAAGGAGTGCCTCACCTCTTAAGAAAGCCAGCTGCTAAGTCAAGCGCTATTCGTCTCATTCCCCTCTCAGTGGCAAGAGTGAGTAGATAGCAGAAGTTCTTTCATTCATCATTCCTGGGATCTTAGTGAAGCTTGCCCCTTAGGGGTCTTCTCACCTGTGCTATCAATAAGAAGGAGCCATTTCCGTGGTAGGCTAAGCCCTTGATATAGCTCAGTTCACTAGTCTCAGCCCAGTACCAATTCAAAGGGGAGGGCCCCCAAACCAAATGAAAGGCCGGTGTTAGCAAGAAGGGCTTGGTTGCAAGAGGGAGCTCTTTGACATCGTTAGTGAAGCTAGTACCCTAAGTTTACAGCAAAAAATCCTTCTCACTTCACTCCGATTGCCCTAACCTAAGGCAAGTGGGGAATCAAATCCTATAAGACCTATAAGAATAGGCATAGAATGCTGCTATTGAATGCGCTCTTGGTGGTGAATGAATAAACAGTCTTGTCCTATCTTTAGTGATGTTCTAAATTGAATCAGCTGCAAATGAGCTATACAGCACGACTTACTTTATCCAATTCTTAAACTTAAACTCAGTTGCCTATCTGATCCTTGGTCTAATTGGGCCTTTCTCTATAGCTCGAATCGAATAGTAGGACTACCCCTTCCCTTGGTCCGTCCCTAAGTTACCTTACTTTATTTACTTGTAGCTAAAGTAAGCCAACAAACTATACGCTCTTCCTTCGCCTTCGGGTTCTTATTCATAGTTGAAAGACTCCCAACATCCACCAGCAAGCAGCACCGGAGTGAATCGTAACCTTTCGATCTGTTTATAAGGGGTCAGGACTCGTTAAGCGACGAGACGTAGCTAATGCTGTTTGATCACCGTCACGAGATTTGTTAGCAGCTACTATAGCTAATCAATATCCTGCTTTCATTCCGTTTGATTGAAGACTGGAATCAACATGCGATCTGAGAGCGGATCTAGGAATCCCCTGGTAGTGGTAGTTGGGTTGGTGAAATCCGATAATCGATTGGCTTTAGAAAGGCTTTTCCCAACCTAGACATTGTAACTGAAAGTCCTGCCTACTTGTAGGCTTAGGGTAGTCCTCGACAACCTTTTTCTTTTACTGTCTTGGGAATGACCCGTAGGCTATGGATCCCACTAATGGAATTGGGCTATAACCATATTTCCATGGTCTAGGTTCAAGGGCAATACCGATTGAGGCTTGGAGTAGATAAGGCTTCATGGACCCAATTTATAGGGCTTTGTTGGACGGACTCGCTAGTGTCCCAGGGATTGACCGGTGACACTACTAACTTAATTGACCTAATATATGTATTTTTCCACAGGACTTAATCCATAGAAACCTTGGCTAAGTGCCATTACTGTAAGCGGCGGATGATTGGTATGCAGGATCGGTTCAACGGTTTCACATGAATGTAAATCAAGAGATTGGCGGCTTTCCAACTAGCCATTGTACCTGAGATTGCGATAAGTCCTTCTTCTTCTTTGGAGCTTGTTCTTGGTCCCAAGGGAAATGGGGTGACAAAGAGCAGCTTGCTTCTCCAATTGGATCATTGCTCGACTCGATGGGTACTTCTAGTGGTTTGCCGGAGAAGCTATATTGTTTTTCTTTCAGGAGTTGGTTGGTGGCATGGACACCTAGCCTTTTATTATAGTATTTGTTTGTTTGCTGGCACAGGTAGTGGAGGCATTATCCACTCCAGCAGTAGCAGATGTAGAATGTGAAAGGTGGGATTCCCGGTTGATTGGATGCTTCCGTTAGAGCTTCTTCCCCTCCTGTCATTTAAGGGCACCTAGCTTACAATCACTAGGGAAAGAGTGCCAATTGACCCAACTAGCGAATTTGTTTAGAACCATTCAATCTTTTGAATTTCCGTGAATACCGCTCGAAAGCAGTCATTGAAAAGAGCAGTCATTTGTCGGCTTGATAGCACAAGCACGATCCACCCATCTCCCTCCGGAGAGTGAGGAAAGGGCCTAGCTTCTCAATAAGTCATTCAATGAACTAACTATACTTAAGATGTGAGCTATACCTATTCCTTCTTTTCTTATCTTTTCTGCGGGAGTGAACAATCAACCATGAGGCAAGGTACCCTTAAGATACCGAAATATCCGCTTCGCTAGTTAAAGATGAGTGGTCTTCTTCTACAGGCTAGGGATTACCCCTAATTTCTCCTCTAGGCTAGAAAACTACTTTTCTCCTTACTCTTATAGGTAGGCCCCGACTATTTCAAGAAAGACCGTTAACATCCGCCACATTGAGCTTCAATTCTCCAACGCCTGTCTCCAATGCTACACGTTCCGCTGACTTGGACCTCTTCTTAGGTTGATCGTCTGACGGCCTTGGGTCAGTAACCTTTGAGGATGCCATGGCTCTAAGCACAACCTCGCTCTGATACCAGTTGTCACGGACTTCTAGCTTGCCTAGCTAACTTGCCCGCGCGGCACTTGTGCAACGGACCTCTCTCTTACACAAGTCAGCCTTGCTCACTCACCCCTCTCTTGAGTAGAGCCCTCAAGCCTATCTAATACAGAAGAGAAGTAAGTTATACGACATTAGAAGGGGCTTAGTATTGGTTTTCAGCTATTGGTTGCAATTGTTAGGGTTTAGTATCTAAGCGGCTGGAAGATCTTTTTCATCTCAAACAAAAAGCATCCCGCAAGGCTGCCCTGTCTCACCCGTGCTCATGAATGTCTTTCTTCATCAACTTGATAGGAAAATATCTTCCTTTGTGCAAAAAAGAAAGGAGCTTACGGTATGTGCGGTACTAAGATTCCATAGAAGATGGCAAGCTCAAGCCTTTCTTTGCTCACGGTGTAGTTAAATCTTCCTTACATGCAATTATAGACTTGTAAAAAGTGCTTTCTTTTTCATATATCTGCAGCTAGTTAATAAAAAAGATTATTATAATTTCTTATCAATGGACATGGACCTTTCATGACTGGACTCTTGCTAACTTAAGAGGTAGCTTTGGCTTGTTTGAAGAATTTCAGTGGCCAGTTCGGGCTAGCGAGTTGGATGATCTGGAATTGGCGAAACAAGTATCTATTTGAGAATGAGTTTCGGGTAGAAGATGACCCTGTTGTGAGCATTCTTCACCGGGCACGAGAGATCATAGTACATATGTGGGAAGTGGTGTGAGAGTAGGTAAAGATTTTCAAATATTTTTTATCACTCGGATGGTTCAATTCAGTCTTAGGTGGGGTTAGCAGGAGCTTGGTGTTCTGGGTTGGAGTACATGATTGGTACCTGCTAATTGACTAGAGCGGGGTGTATTCCAAGGTTTGAATGGAGTGTAGGACCTGGGGTGGGGTGGGAGGTGTTTTATGCACTTGAAGTCGATTCAAAAACTTTCTTCTTGAGAAGGGTTGTTATGAGTCAAACCCAAAGGCATCCATTTTTCATAGTATCCGATGTTAGCGTGAGAATTGACGGTTCGAGTCCAACATGTCTACAGAGAAGCCAACTTTTTCGCAGACTGGCTTGCGAACTTATCTTTCCAGCTGCAACTTGGGGTCATTCTCATGCATGCATTGTCCACCAAAGGGGCTTGCTACTTTTTTGTTAGGGGACTAATGTGGAGTGGCTAGACCACGTCTATGCTATGATTAGTTGCCCTTTTGTTTGTAAGAAAAGATCTCCGGGCGGGAAAATGAAAAAAGCCTTCTTTCTTATTCTCTTACTTAGCCTTAGTGGGCCTAGCTAACCGGGGCAGGAAACAAAAGAAGACAAGGAAAAGTCAGGCTTGATTGGTTAAGGGACATAGCTACGGAAAAGCTCTGATCCAACTTGCCCATCTCTTTAGAGTTCTAATCCTAACTAGAGTCCTAATCTCTCTTTCAAACCCATCTTTCGAAAGCTGGCGGGGCTACCTCCATGCCTTTCAATCTTTCTTCGCTTAGAGTGTTGCTTGCCAAATGTCGTGTTTGTTGAGGACCGCGCATGAGAAAGAAACTTCAGAGCCTCCAAAAAAAAAGTTGTGATCGACACCATAAAAATGTGATCAAAGCCTGGGCCTGGTAGTTTTTGCCCTTGCTTGACTGGATCACCAAGAAGTTTCGTTGCCATTCTCCAGACCAGTGCTTGTTCAAAGATTTTTTTCTATCTTGACCACCACAATCGTTCTCCAATGCCTTTTTTGAGCTTATCCTGCCCCTTTGTTGCCTTCTAGGAGAAAGTGGACCATTGACTGAGATTGAATCGATTAAACAACTGATGATTCTGTGCCTAATCCCGTACTCAGAGGAGTAGACACAAACCATGACCTTCCTATCGGGTTTCATAGCGGAAATCTCCTAGGCCTAGCCCTCTTGTATTTCTTATTTATATTTAATAACCTCGCCGGGAATGAACTGACTTAGAGTGCCCACCAAAAGATGGAATTCCAGACTTAATTCTTAAGGTATCCACCCGGATGTTGAGACTAAACAACACTGCAACCTTTCGAACTTCCCCCAATTTCATCTTGACTAGAGCATCTCATTGACCTCGAGAATACCTATGAAGACTGAGAAAAGGCCGACTTGATTCTAAATAAAGAATAGATCGCATTTGAAGCGCAGGACGAAGTCATTAGAATAGAACAAGAAAGTAGCTCCAAAAACTTGCCCGCGTGGACAGAAAGTCTTCCTGCACCAACTCGACAAAAAAAAATACATTCCTTCATGTAAAAGAAGAAAAGCTTTGGGTATGCCCGGTATGCTGATGACATGCTTTTTTCTATCAAAAGGGGAGAAGATTCCGAAAGAACATATCGCGTGTTTAGATCCTTTTTTCAAAAAGCGGTAACAGATTTAAAGTTGACCGCTACTTCTTCTCAATTAATTCATGGAACCTCTAGAAAGATTATAGTTTAAGGACTAGTTCTTTCAATCGGTTCGACGGGGAGAGGAGGATGAATGCAATTCACTACGGAAGTTTATAACAAAGATAGCTGGGAACTTAGGTAGGACAACTCACAACGGGAGGGACGCTCCTCTCATACATAAGAGGGTCACCTCACTACAGCCAATAACTACAGGAATGGATCGCGAGCAACGCTATGCCCCTTCTGCTTGAAAGTGTAAAAGATGAACTAATCAGTGCAACCAAGGATAATAACTAGTATGAATACTACCCTGCTGGAAAACGGCCTAAGCCCAGTCACAGGATCATATGAGAACGTCATGCAGATGCTCAGGTGCCGTAGGCTGGCTGGGAAAAGAAGCGGTAAGTAGAATGACCGACTCCGCCATTACAACCTCTTTTTTTCTTTCTCTCTCTTAGACTGTGTGAGTCTGTCTTCCTTGTTAAGAAGTCCCGAAGGCGACATCTTTGTGGGGCGAATAAGCTTAGCCGTCTTCTTACTAGCTTGATGGCTGTGACGAAAGAGCCGGCAACATCTCCTTTGATTCATCAAACCACAACACTTGATCTTGTCCCGCTTGCTGCTTGCACCGTTCACTCACTCCTTCAGGTAGGATTCTTTTATAAACATTGAGGAGGTAAGAGCTCTCTCAACCATATATTTTGCATACCAGTTAAAACTATAAGCTTTCCCCCCTTAATCAACTACAAGGATAGTAAGAGGATAGTTACAACCTCTTTTAATGCATTCCTTATTGCTCTACCCATAGATATAAGACAACGAGACAATTCAAGGTCTTATGCTTAGAGTGATTCAAGAAGAAGATAACTAGAGGAACCTCAAAGTCCTATCCGAGAGGTATTCCCCTATCCTCCGCTCTTGGCTAGCATCCAGACTGAAGTAGTTAGCTACATCCCTCAGGGTTAAACATCCAGAAAAGTAATGCAGTTACATCGAACTATCAACCAAGAAGCTTAGAAGTTCTTTTTTTTTACTCTCCCAGTACATAAAGGAAAAGCTCAAGAGATGTCATAAAGAGAAGACTTTCTACCTTTATCTTCAGCTCCTCGT